TGCATATTTTCCCTGAATCTTCTTCGATAATGGTACGGAACAATAGTCTGATTGGAGTAGATACACGAATCGCTTTAAATACAAGAAGCCGAGTGGGCGGATTAGTCCGAGTGGAGAGAAAAAAAAAAAGGATTGAACTGAAAATCTTTTCTGGAGATATCCATTTTCCTGGAGAGACAGATAAGATATCCCGACACAGTGGCATCTTGATACCCCCAGGAACAGGAAAAACAAATTCTAAGGAATCCAAAAAATGGAAAAATTGGATCTATGTCCAACGGATCACACCTACTAAGAAAAAGTATTTTGTTTTAGTTCGACCCGTAGTGACATATGAAATATCGGACGGTATAAATTTAGCAACACTCTTCCCCCCGGATCTGTTACAAGAAAGGGATAATATGCAACTTCGAGTTGTCAATTATATTGTTTACAGAAATGGCAAACCAATTCGGGGAATTTCTGATACAAGTATTCAATTAGTTCGGACTTGTTTAATTTTGAATTGGGACCAAGACAAAAAAAGTTCTTCTATCGAAGAGGCTCATACTTCCTTTGTTGAAGTAAGTACAAATGGTCTGATTCGAGATTTCCTAAGAATTGACTTAGTGAAATTCCCTATTTCGTATCTCAGAAAAAGGAATGATCCCTCAGGCTCAGGATTGATCTCAGATTTAGATAATGTGTCAGATCACACCAATCGAAATCCCTTTTATTCCAAGACAAAAATTCAACAATCACTTAGCCAAAATCAAGGAACTATTCGCACGTTGTTAAATAAAAATAAGGAATGCCCATCTTTGATAATTTTGTCATCATCTAATTGTTTCCGAATGGGTCCATTCAACGCTGGAAAATATCACAATGTGATAAAAGAATCAATTAAAAAAGATCCTATAATTAAAATTAGGAATTCGATTGGCCCTTTAGGAACAGTCCTTCAATTTGTGAATTTTTATTCATTTTACTATTTAATAACTCATAATCCTATTTTGGTAACTAAATATTTGCAACTTGAAAATTTAAAACAGACTTTTCAAGTAATTAACTATTATTTACTGGATGAAAATGGGAGAATTTTGAATCCCGATTCATGCAGTAACAGCGTTTTGAATTCATTCAATTTGAATTGGTATTTTCTCCATCCTAATTATTATCATAATTATTTTGAAGAAAGATCCACAATAATTAGTCTTGGACAGTTTATTTGTGAAAATGTATGTATAGCCAAAAATGGACCCCATCTCAAATCGGGTCAAGTTTTGATTGTTCAAGTTGACTCTGTAGTAATAAGATCCGCCAAGCCTTATTTGGCCACTCCAGGAGCAACTGTTCATGGTCATTATGGAGAAATCCTTTACGAAGGAGATACATTAGTTACATTTATATATGAAAAATCGAGATCCGGTGATATAACGCAAGGTCTTCCAAAAGTGGAACAAGTGTTAGAAGTGCGTTCAATTGATTCAATATCGATGAACCTAGAAAAAAGAATTGAGGGTTGGAACGAGCATATAAAAAAAATTCTTGGAATTCCTTGGGGATTCTTGATTGGGGCTGAGCTAACTATAGTGCAAAGTCGTATCTCTTTGGTTAATAAGATCCAAAAGGTTTATCGATCCCAGGGGGTGCAAATCCATAATAGGCACATAGAAATTATTGTACGCCAAATAACATCAAAAGTGTTGGTTTCAGAGGATGGAATGTCTAATGTTTTCTTACCTGGAGAACTAATTGGATTGTTGCGAGCGGCGCGAACGGGGCGCGCTTTGGAAGAATCGATCTGTTACCGTGCCATCCTATTGGGAATAACAAGGGCATCTTTGAATACTCAAAGTTTCATATCTGAAGCGAGTTTTCAAGAAACTGCTCGAGTTTTAGCCAAAGCTGCTCTCCGGGGCCGTATCGATTGGTTGAAAGGCCTAAAAGAGAACGTTGTTCTAGGGGGGATGATACCCGTTGGTACCGGATTCAAAGGATTAGTACATCGTTCAAGGCAACATAAGAACATTCCTTTGAAAACCAAAAAGAAGAATTTTTTCGAGGGGGAAATCGGAGATCTTTTGTTCCACCACAGAGAATTATTTGATTCTTCCATTTCAAAGAAGTTTCATGATACATCAGAACAATCATTTAGAGGATTTAATGATTCCTAAAAGTGGATTCATACTTTTTTAATTTGAATTAAAAAAAAACTCTTTATTTATGGTCATTTTTTGTGGTAATCGAAATAAAGATAATAACGAATAGAGGGTAGGGGTTTGGATTGTGTATCGACATCCACACGGCCAATCTCCAAAGGTTCCATCGGAACGATTATTTAGTTCAGGGCAACCTCGTCGCTTTTTTTTTTTCAAAAAAAAAGCGGAAGTGGGGGGGAGAAATGACAAGAAGGTATTGGAATATCAATTTGGAAGAGATGATGGAAGCGGGAGTTCATTTTGGTCATGGTACTAGGAAATGGAATCCTAGGATGGCACCTTATATTTCTGCCAAGCGT